GTAGCTACTTGTACTAGAAAACAAGTAAGTGTGATCCCCCCTAAACAATAAAATATGTTGACATGAGGAGGAACATATTTACTAGTTATATCATCTGCAATCGCCTGAATCTCAAGACGTTCCTCAAACCAATCATATACTTTATTGAGATAGGTAACCCAATAGAACTCCCCCTCTGAGAACCGTATATGAGAATTTCATCTCGTACGGCTCAAGCGGAAACACACAAATACTGATTTCAACGGATATATAATAGAAAGTTAAAAACTTCATTAGCCGCTTGATTCGATTTGCCTCGAAGATACGAAGTAACAAAAATCCGGAATCTCTTCTTTGTGATGATAATGCCAAAAAATATCAAGTTGGCTCATCTGTCTTTCTTTATGTTGATCGTTACAGGCCTCTTGAATCTTCTCTTCCCTATTTTTTATTTGTTATTTGATTTATTGTTTTTTTTGTGCGTACTGCGGATTTACTCTTGTTTTACTATTGATAGGAATTCTCTTGTTGAGACCCTATGAATCAATTGAAACCTCAGATTCATACTAGAACCACGATGATTTAGCCTCAAGCTAAACTCAAAGGTTCTCTGAGTAAGAACCTTTGATGATCACTTATTGAATGAATGGATGTAATGACTCAACAAAATCTAGAGAAAGAGTTATCCTTCGGTCAAAATAAATCTGAAGGAATAAAATTCGTTTGATTTAGGAAATACCTATTTGAATTTTTTTTGAGTCCGGTTGCGGGGTCTGAATAAATAGTAGGTATGAATCATAGTTCAAATATTTCTTTTCTTGATCTATTCTATATATTCCGTGCTCCAGATACTAGAATAAATATCCGACGAGGTAGAATCATCTTGATAGAGATAACAGGTCCATTCTATGTATTATCAATAGGATCAATTATAACAAGTCACACACTCATATTCCGGAAATACCGAAACAAATAAATTCCACGGTCGAACTACCAGAATAGAATGGTCTAGAAATACAAGTCTAAAGTAATTTTTTCTTTGATTGAAAGACTAGGACTTCATAGTTCTTATAAACCTAACTCATTGAAATTCCATCCAGTAAAACGGAAGAATTATAAATTTCCAAAATAATAGATAGGAATATCGCAAATAGAGCCATTGCGACCCCCATAAGCGGTGTAGTCCCCCATCCCGGAGCTACTTTACCATATTCCGAATTCAATGGTTTCAATAAATCCCCTACAGTAGTTCGTCTTGGCCCAGATCTAGAACTATCCTCAACGGTTTGTGTAGCCATAAATCCTATTTAACGATTGGTTGAGATCTGTTGACTTTGTATACTATTCCGTTGTAGTTGTAAATAAACGATCTTATCGTAGATCCATTGTGATCTTGAAATTATCTAAAAATGGAAACAGCAACCCTAGTCGCCATCTCCATATCTGGTTTACTTGTAAGCTTTACTGGGTACGCCTTATATACCGCTTTTGGGCAACCCTCTCAACAACTAAGAGATCCATTCGAAGAACACGGGGACTAGTTGAAGTAATGAGCCTCCCAATATGGGAGGCTCATTACTTCAATTAAATTATTTCGAAAGGTTATTTCATTTTTTTAGTCGGAACCTTAGGCGGTTCTCGAAAAAAGATAGCGAAAAAAATTATCCCTAAAGTCGAAACTAAAAGGAATGTATAAACCAATGCTTCCATGGATTCGATCGTGGTTTACAATTATAGCTTCCACACCTATTCATTTGGGATCATTTACCATATCATATAAAGATAGAAAAAAAGTCAAAGAAAAGATGGTGATTCAAGTCAAGATTTCTCTGATACCCAATGTCAAATAAAAAAAAATAGAGGCGAAAGATACCACAACAATGTCGTATCAGACTACTTGTCTCCTTGTAGTTGGATCTCCAAGTTTTTGGAATGCTCCAAATTCCACTTGAGTATCCAAATCTGGATCAATACCAGCAAAAACATCTCTGAACAAGGTTCTAGCGCCATGCCAAATGTGTCCGAAAAAGAAGAGCAAAGCAAACGTAGCATGCCCAAAAGTGAACCAACCCCTTGGACTGCTACGAAAAACACCATCGGATTTCAAAGTAGCCCGATCTAATTCAAAAATTTCACCTAATTGGGCACGTCTAGCATATTTTTTCACAGTAGCAGGATCAGAATAACTTACTCCATTAAGTTCGCCACCATAGAACTCAACAGTAACACCTACTTGTTCAACACTATACTTTGATTCTGCCCTTCTAAAAGGAACATCAGCTCTCACAATTCCGTCTTCATCTACCAAAACTACCGGAAATGTTTCAAAAAAAGTAGGCATACGACGTACAAAAAGCTCGCGTCCTTCTTTATCTCTAAAGACGGGGTGTCCTAACCATCCAACAGCAATTCCATCCCCATTGTCCATTGAGCCTGCTCTGAATAATCCCCCCTTTGCCGGATTATTACCAATATAATCATAAAAAGCTAATTTTTCGGGAATTTTAGACCAAGCCTCCGATAAACTAAGATTTTCGGCTAGCCCGGCACTAACTCTTCGATATATTTCTTGCTGAAAGTATCCCTGATCCCACTGATAACGAGTAGGACCAAATAATTCGATTGGGGTAGTTGCTGAACCATACCACATAGTTCCAGCAACAACAAAAGCTGCAAAAAAAACAGCAGCGATACTACTGGAAAGTACAGTTTCAATATTGCCCATACGTAATCCTTTGTATAGACGTTGAGGCGGACGGACACTAAGATGGAATAGGCCTGCTAATATGCCCAATGTACCCGCTGCAATATGATGAGAGGCTATTCCTCCCGGAACAAAAGGATCAAAACCTTCCGCGCCCCACGCTGGATTTACAGATTGTACTTTTCCAGTTAGTCCATAAGGATCGGACACCCATATTCCAGGACCATACAAACCTGTTACATGAAATGCGCCAAAGCCAAAGCAAGCTACCCCTGAGAGAAATAAATGAATTCCAAAGATCTTGGGCAAATCCAAAGAAGGTTTTCCCGTACGTTCATCACAGAATATTTCTAGGTCCCAATATACCCAATGCCAGATAGCTGCCAAGAAGCACAAACCGGAAAACACTATATGTGCCCCTGCCACACCTTCATAACTCCAAATACCCGGATTTGTTATAGTTCCTCCTGAAATACTCCAACCACCCCACGAATTGGTTATTCCTAAACGAGTCATGAAGGGTATAACGAACATACCTTGTCTCCACATTGGATCAAGAACGGGATCAGAGGGATCAAAAACCGCTAATTCGTATAAAGCCATCGAACCAGCCCAACCAGAAACTAGAGCTGTATGCATTATATGAACAGAAAGCAATCGACCGGGATCATTCAATACGACAGTATGAACACGATACCAAGGTAAACCCATGGAAATACCTCTTTATCAAAGAAAAATAGACACTATGTCACTTTATTTTATCGCATTGGAAAAGACTATATATACTAACTATGTACCTAACCTTTTCAGTAGATTCCGTATCAGAAAGGATTAATATTTATTCCATTCCATTGAAAATAACGGAACAATTTTGTTCGTAAGAACAAAGAGAAGCAGATCTATTCTATACCCGATAAGTACCAATACGCAATGGGAGGATTGGTCCCATTTTTGGGGAACGAATGGATAGATACTTGTTTATCATTCGAACGATCGATTTCTTCGTTCAAATTTTTTCTTTATTCATTCTGTCTTACTCTATAAACTTTCCAATCTATGTATCAAATAGAATAAAGAGAAAAAAGGGATGAAGACAATAAACCATTGATTGTTACGTTTCCATATTAAAGTGAAGTATAGTACTAAATTTTTTTCTTTAATTTAATGCCCATTGGTGTTCCAAAAGTACCTTTTCGGAGTCCTGGAGAGGAAGATGCGGTTTGGGTTGACGTATAGTGCGACTTGTCAGACATATTGGGTCATATGGGATTTACCCGTTCTCTCCCCTGATCGAGATATCCTCTGTTTCGCCCAAGAGATATTGTATTGAGTGAGGCATCAATCAATCATTCGGAGCGTGAAGTGCAATTAGATCAATTTATTTTATATTGGGGATCAATATTATCAATTTAGAAGAATTTATGGTTTACTTGGACTGATAAAATAAAGTATCCAGGCTCCGTTCAGAAAATACCAAATCGATAACAAATTGTTAATATAATATATGTATGATTACCACTTGTATCATAAATGATTCTTATACCTACTATTACTATAGTAGTGATAGTAGTGATCCCAAATTGACGACCAACGGAATAGTATGATGAATACATCAAATAGTTTTGGGAAAGCAAGACACAAAATTAACAAAAAAAAAGAAGTCATAACAAAAAAATGGTACTGAGACCATTTGTCCTATATGTGCAAATAGAATTCGGACAGATCTTTTCCCGGGGTAGACCATGAACCTAAAAGAATTGAAAGGGCCCATTCAGGAACAAGACAACGACATCGTGATTTTAATATCGATGAAACAATACATCAATGATAGGTTAGTTTAATAAGTTCAGTAATCTCTTTTTTTTTAGAGGGAAGGGAGCCTAAACTCATCTCGTTTTTTTTTTATAGAAGACCTTTCATTAAGAAAACCTGTTACATAAAAAAAAAAAAGAAATAAAACTGGAATCGACACATTGATTCTTTTTTTCTTTTTCGCAATTTTTTTTGAACCGTATGTATCCAAAGGTGCACGTACGGTTTCTAAGGGATGCAATTTTGTCCTAATCAACCGACTTTATCGAGAAAGATTACTTTTTTTAGGCCAAGAGGTTGATAGCGAGATCTCGAATCAACTTGTTGGTCTCATGGTATATCTCAGTATAGAAGATGGTACTAAGGATCTTTATTTGTTTATAAACTCTCCCGGCGGGTGGGTAATACCAGGAATAGCCATTTATGATACTATGCAATTTGTGTCACCTGATGTGCATACGATATGCATGGGATTAGCCGCGTCAATGGGATCCTTTATTCTGGT